TCCTCCTGAGTTGAGACCAATCTATCATATAGATGAGGATAAACTAGTGACCTCGGATATTAATGAAATCTATAGAAGAATTATCTATCGGAATAATACTCTTACAGATCTATTAACAACAAGTATAGCTACGCCAGAAGAATTAATAATATCTCAGGAAAAATTGCTGCAAGAAGCCGTGGATGCACTTCTTGATAATGGAATTTGCGGACAACCGATGAGAGATGATCATAATAGAGTTTACAAGTCTCTTTCAGATGTAATTGAAGGCAAAGAAGGAAGAGTTCGCGAGACTTTACTTGGTAAACGGGTCGATTATTCAGGGCGGTCAGTGATTGTCGTGGGCCCTTCACTTTCATTACATCGATGTGGGTTGCCTCGCGAAATAGCAATAGAACTTTTCCAGGCATTTGTAATTCGTGACCTAATTAGAAAACATCTTGCTTCGAACATCGGAGTTGCTAAAAGTCAAATTCGAAAAAAAAAACCAATTGTATGGGAAATACTTCAGGAAATTCTGGATGACCATCCTGTATTGCTGAATAGAGCGCCTACTCTGCATAGATTAGGCATACAGGCATTCCTGCCCATTTTAGTGGAAGGGCGTGCTATTTGTTTACATCCATTAGTTTGTAAGGGCTTCAATGCAGACTTTGACGGGGATCAAATGGCTGTTCATGTGCCTTTATCTTTGGAGGCTCAAGCAGAGGCGCGTTTACTTATGTTTTCTCATATGAATCTTTTGTCTCCAACTATTGGAGATCCCATTTCTGCACCAACTCAAGATATGCTTAGTGGACTCTATTTCTTAACGAGTGGAAATCGTCGGGGTATTTGTGTAAATAGGTATAATCCATGTAATCATATAAACTATCAAAATGAAGATAATAACTATAAGTATACAAAAAAAAAAGAACCTTTTTTTTCTAATGCCTATGATGCAATTGGAGCTTATCGGCAAAAACGCATCAATTTAGGTAGTCCCTTGTGGCTGCGGTGGCGACTGGATCAACGCGTTATTGCTGCAAGAGAAACTCCCATCGAAATTCACTATGAATCTTTGGGGACCTATTATGAAATTTATGGACACTATCTAATAGTAAGGAGTATAAAAAAAGAAATTCTTTATATATATATTCGAACCACTCTCGGTCATATTTCTCTTTATCGAGAAATAGAAGAAGCCATACAGGGGTTTTGGCAGGGCTGTTGTAATTCTATGCTACCAGGGGTAATTCGAGTCTCGCCGGGTTAACTAGGACTATAATCGCAATTGCGGAATTTCTACGTGAATCAAGATCTAGAAAAGGAAGTTTTACAATCACTGACTCAAACCCATTGTCAAATTCTACTCAGCGCAATATGGAGGTACTGATGGCAGAACGGCCCACTCAGGTCTTTCACAATAAAATGATAGACGGAACTGCCATGAAACGACTTATTAGTCGATTTATTGATCACTATGGAATAGGATATACATCACATATCCTGGATCAAGTAAAGACTCTGGGTTTCCGACAAGCTACCGCCGCATCCATTTCATTAGGAATTGATGATCTTTTAACAATACCTTCTAAAAGATGGCTAGTTCAAGACGCTGAACAACAAAGTTTTATTTTGGAAAAACACCATCATTATGGGAATGTACACGCGGTAGAAAAATTACGTCAATCGATCGAGATATGGTATGCCACAAGTGAATATTTGCGACAAGAAATGAATCCGAATTTTCGGATGACCGATCCTTTTAATCCAGTCCATATAATGTCTTTTTCGGGAGCCAGAGGAAATGCATCTCAGGTACATCAATTAGTAGGTATGAGAGGATTAATGTCGGATCCCCAAGGGCAAATGATTGATTTACCCATTCAAAGCAATTTACGCGAAGGACTCTCTTTAACAGAATATATTATTTCTTGTTACGGAGCCCGTAAAGGAGTTGTGGATACCGCTATCCGAACATCAGATGCAGGATATCTCACGCGCAGACTTGTTGAAGTAGTTCAACACATTGTTGTACGTCGAACGGATTGCGGCACCGTCCGAGGTATTTCTGTAAGTCCTCGAAATGGAATGATGGCGGACAGGATTTTTATCCAAACATTAATTGGACGTGTATTAGCAGATCATATATATATAGGTTCGCGATGCATTGCTACTAGAAATCAAGATATTGGCGTTGGACTTGTCAATAGATTCATAACTTTTAGAGCACAACCAATCTCTATTCGAACTCCCTTTACTTGTCGGAGTACGTCTTGGATTTGTCAATTATGTTATGGCCGAAGTCCAGCCCATGACGACCTGGTCGAATTGGGAGAAGCTGTAGGTATTATTGCAGGTCAATCTATTGGAGAACCGGGCACTCAATTAACATTAAGAACTTTTCATACCGGCGGAGTATTCACAGGGGGTACTGCAGAACATGTGCGAGCCCCTTCTAATGGAAAAATAAAATTCAACGAGGATTTGGTTCATCCGACACGTACACGTCATGGAC